GAACTAAGAGCGCTTTATTATCACAATAAATATTTTGTAACCCCAATTTATCTTGCATATATATATACTATAAAAAAAAAAAATGAAATATTTATTTAATTATGTATGTACAATTTTATTAATTGATCTCAATTGATCCCTCGTTACTGCTCAGAAGATAAGTAATAGGTAGGGATGACAGGATTTGAACCCGTGACATTTTGTACCCAAAACAAACGCGCTACCAAACTGCGCTACATCCCTTTCAATTGGTCTACAGTGTCATTGTAGAGAATCCCTGTCTTGTTTTCCACATCTTTATTTCCTACATTGATATACACAAACTATCTTATCATTTCTTCCTTCTTACTTTTGGTCTCATATATCATATAACAAACATATAATATGGTAAAAGACTTATATAAAGTATGAAATAAATATGAAATCTACCACAAAAAATTAATATTTTTTAGGAATTTAAGGCGGAAATGGACGTATTTTTTTTCTTTTAATAAATATCTATTTTGTACATTTCAATTTGAATTAGGAACTCCGCGTACAAGTGGTAAGTCATTAACTACATATACACATCCGGTCATATATGTATTACCATTATGTATTACAAATTCTAATAAAATTACAATAACGAATACAGAAAGAGGAGTTTTTAAAATGCGAGATCTAAAAACATATCTCTCCGTGGCACCGGTAGTAAGTACTCTATGGTTCGGGTCTTTAGCAGGTTTATTGATAGAGATCAATCGTTTTTTTCCGGATGCGTTGATATTCCCCTTTTTTTCATTCTAGCTATTGATATGGGAAGGGGGAAGAAGATTAGAGATACAATCAAATATCTGTAACTAATCCCTACCCCTCCCTTCTTTTTTTCTTTGTTTTTTTTTTCTTTTTTTACTTATTCTTTCTAAAAAAAAAAAAAAAAAAAACAAAGAAAAAGCGGTTTCACCCTCAGTGAAACTATGAACTCGGGCTCAGGCTCAAATTAAATTAATAATAGAATGGAAATGCGGTGGTTGGGGCAACAATATCATACAAGATACTTAACTGAAAATGAAATACTGTACGGCAATTAAAAATTATAAATATAGTTAGAAATCATTATATTACTTATTATTTATTACTATATTGATTATTGATTGCAACAAAATATTTCTTTCATAATTTGATTTCGAGTTACCTGCTTCTATTTTTGTGTCCTTTCTTCTTCCTTGCTTCGGGTCGGAAAATTAAAGAATTGAGTGAATCAAAAACCAAAGGAGGTTCATGGCTAAGGGTAAAGATGTCCGAGTAACGGTTATTTTGGAATGTACCAGTTGTGTTCGAAATCGTGTTAATAAGGAATCAATGGGCATTTCCAGATATATTACTCAAAAGAATCGACACAATACGCCTAGTCGATTGGAATTGAGAAAATTCTGTCCCTGTTGTTACAAACATACGATTCATGGGGAGATAAAGAAATAGATCGACCCGATCGCTCGTGTGTCAGTCTTCCAAGGAAGATGAAAAATTACATATTATATATAACAATATATATATATAATTTATTTGAATTTATTTTTGAATTTATTTAAATATAAATAAATATAAACAAATAAATATAAACAAACCAAATCCTATTTCGATCGGATCAAAGATGATGTAGAATTAAGAAATAGGATTGGGATTTTCAGGATAAGGAATAAACAAACCATGGATAAATCCAAGCGAATCTTTCTTAAATCTAAGCGATCTTTTCGTAGGCGTTTGCCTCCGATCCAATCGGGGGATCGAATTGATTATAGAAACATGAGTTTAATTAGTCGATTTATTAGCGAACAAGGAAAAATATTATCTAGACGGGTGAATAGATTGACCTTAAAACAACAACGATTAATTACTATTGCTATAAAACAAGCTCGTATTTTATCTCCGTTACCTTTTCTTAATAATGAGAAACAATTTGAAAGAAGCGAGTCAACCGCTAGAGCTGCTGGTCTTAGAACCAGAAAAAAAATAGGTTGACTCTTCAATTGAATTGAATCAAAATAAAATTCCAATCCAAACTCAAATGCGGATTGACGTTTTTTTTTTTGTTCGAAAAATCGTAAAATCGAAATGTCCTGTCGTAAGAAAAAAAATGGGAGAAGAGGAATAAATATTTTTTATTTAACGTCTTTCTTCATTTTGATGACTTTATCATATTTTATCATACTAATTTCTACTCTACCTTCCCAGAGTTCATTCTCCAGGGAACTCCATTTAAACTATTCCAACGGATTCCTTCCAATCTCTTTATTTTATGATCTCATTGGAAATCATATAAAGACAACTCTTATTTAATATAGCTATTTGTGCAAGTATTTTACGATTAAGAAGTAACTGTCTCTTGTACAGATTGTGTATAAATTTACTATAACTAAAGTATACTTTATTCTCGCGAATTACTGCATTTATCCGAGTGATCCACAACCGACGAAAATCTCTCTTTTGTCTACCTCTATCCCGATGAGCCGAAACCAAAGCTCTTATTTTCTGTTGAGTAATAGTACGAGTAAGTCTTGAATGAGCCCCTCGAAAGGTTGATGCAAATAAACGAATTTTTGTTCTACGTCTTCGAGCTATATACCCTCGTTTAATTCTGGTCATTGAATAAATGAAACTTTGATGAATAACTAATCGATTTCCTTTCTTTCAGTTATTCCCTTCCCCTAGTCTATTAATAACAAAACGGATTCTTCCAATGTATAAAATTTAAATTCCAATGGCTTTTGCTACTATAACCTTCCCGACCACGATTTTTTTTTTTTTTTTTTCTAGGTGAAATGCCTAGAAAAAAATTGTATTGATATTAGGTATCAAAAACACATAAAAGTAGTAAATATAAATGGATATAGTGGGTTCCATCGTTTCTATGGTTACTTCTTAAACGGTGAGGTCCTCTCTATACACCGGAGCCCTTCTTTCATTTAATCAATGTTATTGTTAACTTGTACAGTTCACACTCTTTGGCTCTACCCATAATTATCCAGTACGAGGTCTTTCACAATGAGATCTACTTATACAGTAACGGTATTTAATTATGAAGATTAGCTGAGTAGCTGACCCTGTTAGTCCGTTCTTGCAAGAGTAAGGTATAATTTTTCTGCTTTTTAAAATAGTATTTCCCCTGCTTAATGGATATCATTTGCTATCAATGGAGAATTCTTTCTCATCTTATAAAACGAGTTGATTGGATTTGCACCAACGGAAACCATACATTTGATACCACAATAGAAGAATAGATCTTTTTGATTTTTAGATATTGAATGGAGTTCTTCCATTCTAGTCTATTCACTGGTACTGATCGTTGATACTGGATCAATTGTTTTCTTTCTTTTGTCCTAGCCCATGATCTGAACGAGTCGCACATACACCCTAGTACATGTTCCTCGTCGCTGAGGACATCCCCCAAGAGCGGGGGATTTCGTGACATTTCTGATTGGCTGTCTTGTGTTTCTAATAAGTTGTTTAATAGTTGGCATATTGAATCATATACATAATGGGCTGGTTTAGATCGATCTTAACCGGATGATTATGAATTATTTTATTTGTATATTAATAGATTAATGAATAGAATATTAAATCCGGTAAGAAGATAAAATCTCAAATCACCAATTCGTCTGAAATTTTTGTTATTTTTTCTTTTTTATTCAGTCGCTACAAGATCAACAATTCCATGAGCTTGGGCTTCTGTTGCTGACATAAAAACATCTCTTTCCATATCTTCGGATACAACCCATAAGGGTTTGCCTGTCCTTTGTACATAAACCCTTGTGACGGTTTCGCGCAGCTTCAAAAGTTCTTCCGCTTCCAAGATAAATTCTCCCGTCTGTGCCTCATAAAAAGAACTAGCAGGTTGATGGATCATTACCCTGATGATATAACATAATAAATGTTTATTCTATCTCGCATGATGGTAAAGTGAAGAGATAAAGAATAATAAAATATATAATTGAACAACCGTACAGGCATCTTTTACGCATTGCATACGGCTCTATAATGGAATTCGTTTTTACCTTACTTAAATATCAAATAAATTAAATATAGGGTCTATCAGACTCGGGTTGGTAAATGATCCAATAACCACCCTTCTTTTTGTTTTTGGAGTAGTTCAAAAATACTATGATGGCTCCGTTGCTTTATATATTTATTTCGTCTGTTATTTAGCAATCCCAAAGTTTCTTTTTTTTTTTTCAAATAAAAAAACAAGATTTTTTTTTTATTTTCATATTCTTTCATAACCTAAATATTGTTAAGAGCCTCCCGGCGTGAAAACAAAAAAGTTTGTGACGCTGAAATAGGCTTCCCGATAGATTAGATAAAATCGGAAATACCTTTTATCTCATACTACTCTTTCGATACATAATTTAAGGGTTAAAAAAATTTATCATATCGAATTCGAAGTGCCATGCTATTATTACTTAATATTCATATTTCATATAGCGCGAAGGCATAGTCTTCTTTTTTCTCTCAAATCAAATAAAAAACTCATTGGCGCCAAGCGTGAGGGAATGCTAGACGTTTGGTAATTTCTCCTCCGACCAGAATAAAAGATCCCATTGAAGCGGCTAATCCCATGCATATTGTCTGTATATCTGGTCGCACAAATTGCATAGTATCATAAATAGCTACTCCGGGTATTACCCATCCGCCAGGAGAATTTATAAACAAATATAGATCTTTGGTATCATCCTCTATACTGAGATATACCATAAGACCAATAAGTTGATTCGAGATCTCGCTATCAACCCCTTGGCCTAAAAAAAGTAATCTTTCTCGATAAAGTCGGTTGATTGGGATAAAGTTGTATCCCTTAGAAACCGTACATGCACCTTTTGATGCATACGGTTCAACAAAAATAACGAAAAAAAATAAAAGAATCAATGTGTAGATGTAGATTCTAGCGCTTTCTTTTATTTTTTTTTCTCATACCAGGCTTTTAACTTATAAAAAGGGGCTTTTCTTTCATTTTTCAAAAAAGATGGGCCTGTTTTGTTTATCTATAAAAAAAAATTACTAAATTTATCTAACTAACTTTTCATTGATGTATTGTTTCATCGAGATACAATCTCAATCGCGATGTAATTTTCTTGTTCCTGAATGGGCTTCTTCAATTTTTTTAGGTTTATGCTCTACTCCGAGTAAAGATCCGCCCGATTTGGATTTGCACATATATGACAAATGCCCCAATACCACGTCCTTTTGCTACGACTTCCTTTTTACAATTTATTTCATGTCTTACAACAGATATTCAATGCATTCATCATATTACTCGATTGATTAACAGTTTGAGATCACTTCTATTATAAATATATAAAGAAATAGAATATGATAGAATATAGTAATCATAAATAGATTTATTACCGGTTTTTTTCTAAACGGAGCCTGGATACTTCATTTTATTGGCCTAACCAAGATAACCATAAATTATTCTAATTGATAATATTAATCTGTATACCCTCCCGAAAAAATGGATCTAATTGAACTTCACGCTCCAAATTTTTGATAATTCAATCAATCTTTCTTGGGCGAAGGGGAGGATATCTCGATCGGGGAAGAGAATGGGGAAATACCATATGACCCAATATATCTGACAAGTCGCACTATACGTCAATCCACAATGCATCTTCCTCTCCAGGACTTCGAAAAGGTACTCTTGGAACACCAATAGGCATTAAATAAAAGAAAAATTAAGTACTATATCTCACTTTGATGTGAAAGCGTAACAATGGATTTAGTGTCCTACTAATATTGGCCTTTATCATATTTTATCCATAGATTGACTAAGTTCATAAAAAAAGATAAAGAAGACAAAATGAATAAAGGAAAATTATTACAAATAAGTCCTTTGAATGATGAACAAATATATATATGCATTCACTCATATAAAATGGTATCAACTCCCCTACCATTGCGTATTGGTACTTATCGGGTGTAGAATAGATCTGCTTCTTTTTGTTCCTACGAACAAAATAGTTTCATTATTACTAAAAGTAATTGAAAAGAATCAAACAAATCAAACAAATATTAATTCTTTCCCCAAGATAATCCACTAAAAAGAGGGTCCACAGCATAGTTTTTTCCAATGCAATAAAGTTACATTGTGTCTATTTTTCATTGATAAAGGGGTATTTCCATGGGTTTGCCTTGGTATCGTGTTCATACCGTCGTATTGAATGATCCCGGTCGTTTGATTTCTGTCCATATAATGCATACAGCTCTGGTTGCTGGTTGGGCCGGTTCGATGGCTCTATACGAATTAGCAGTTTTTGATCCTTCTGATCCTGTTCTTGATCCAATGTGGAGACAGGGTATGTTCGTTATACCCTTCATGACTCGTTTAGGAATAACCAATTCATGGGGCGGTTGGAGTATCACAGGGGGTACTGTAACGAATCCGGGTATTTGGAGTTACGAAGGTGTGGCCGGGGCACATATTGTGTTTTCGGGCTTGTGCTTTTTGGCAGCTATCTGGCATTGGGTGTATTGGGATCTAGAAATATTTACTGATGAACGTACAGGAAAACCCTCTTTGGATTTGCCTAAGATCTTTGGAATTCATTTATTTCTATCAGGGGTGGCTTGCTTTGGTTTTGGTGCATTTCATGTAACAGGATTGTATGGTCCTGGAATATGGGTGTCCGATCCTTATGGACTAACTGGAAGGGTACAATCCGTAAATCCAGCGTGGGGTGTGGAGGGTTTTGATCCTTTTATTCCGGGAGGAATAGCCTCTCATCATATTGCAGCAGGGACCTTGGGCATATTGGCGGGTCTATTCCATCTTAGTGTACGTCCACCTCAACGCCTATACAAAGGATTACGTATGGGAAATATTGAAACCGTCCTTTCCAGTAGTATTGCTGCTGTCTTTTTTGCCGCTTTTGTAGTTGCTGGAACTATGTGGTATGGTTCAGCAACGACCCCGATTGAATTATTTGGTCCCACTCGTTATCAATGGGATCAAGGATACTTCCAACAAGAAATATATCGAAGAATTGGTGCTGGGTTGGCTGAAAATCAAAGTTTATCTGAAGCTTGGTCTAAAATTCCCGAAAAACTAGCTTTTTATGATTACATCGGCAATAATCCGGCAAAGGGGGGGTTATTCAGAGCGGGCTCAATGGACAACGGGGATGGAATAGCTGTTGGGTGGTTAGGACATCCTATCTTTAGAGATAAAGAGGGGCGCGAACTTTTTGTACGTCGTATGCCTACTTTTTTTGAAACATTTCCGGTTGTTTTGGTAGACGGAGACGGAATTGTTAGAGCCGATGTTCCTTTTAGAAGGGCGGAATCTAAATATAGTGTCGAACAAGTAGGTGTAACTGTCGAGTTCTATGGCGGCGAACTCAACGGAGTCAGTTATAGCGATCCCGCTACTGTGAAAAAATATGCTAGACGTGCTCAATTGGGTGAGATTTTTGAATTAGATCGTGCTACTTTGAAATCCGATGGTGTTTTTCGTAGCAGTCCACGTGG